ATTGGGGCGATAGCTCTGAAAAGAAAGATTTCCTATCTTTTCCTTAATCTCGGGCGAAATACGATCGAGGGGGGCCAACTCAAACCCTTCGGGTAAAATAAGAACAGCCCCCACATTCAAAGCTCCCTTTTTACCATTAGCAAGAACTTGTTTCAGTTGCTTATCATAAGGAATTCGAACAATTGCTTCAAATATAGTATCGGGAAGTACCGCCTGTGGAACCTCGATTTCCACGGGCTTATTGGCCAAATGGCAATTGGCGCATACAATACGGCCAGTCGCTTCTCGGGGATTTTCATAACCTTGCTGTGCAAAAATGGGATATGCGTTTGAAACGGATGCTCGGGTTATTATAAATATCATGAGCGATACAGAAATGGATCGAGTAATCTCTTCCTCTATACAAGAAAAGGCATTTCTAGTTTGCATGGTAAAATCATTGATCCTGAAAATTTCTACAATAAGATTTGGTAGGTCGCTAATCTAGTTCCCTATCTACAATTCTGCTATTTACTAAATAAATTTGACTGGAATATGGAATGAATCCCTGTATCGGTAATAAGTAAGATTTCGAATGTTTAGCTTATGCACAAAGTAATAAATATTGTAATTGAATCCTGTTGATCATTTTTTCAACCCTTCATTGAATGATAAATCACTACAAGTGACGGAGATACGCGATTTAAATAAAAAAAAATCCAATATTTAAAAATTGCATCTAGAATAACTGGACAAATGGAAACAAGAACGGATCTAATTTGATCATTTTGAGCAAATCCAAAATCCTTATAGACCAAAGCAATCATTAATTCCCAACCTTGAGTCGAATGGTATCCGAAGAAAAGATCAGCTAAGAAAAGAATAGAAAAAGCTTTTAGTGTGTCACTTAAGTTATAGAGGAATTCTTGAACCCAAGAGTTAAGGATAAAAAGTTCTTCATTACCTAAAATAGAATAAACACTTAGAATAATGAAATAGATTATATTTGTAGAGAAGTGCAAAATCGTCTGGATACGATCTTCATTGTATGTTTTGATCAATTGAATCGTTTCCCTGTAGATTCCGATACTAAGTTCTTGTAGACGCGTTTCCGGGTATTCTTTTAGCATTTCATCCAGGAGGAAAAGTTCCTCTAATTCTATGAATGTTTTGAGAATACTCTTTTCTTGAATATCGTTCAAGAGAATTTCGGATTTACTAGTATTCCACCAATTAGTAACCCAAGATTCAAAATCTTTCTTAAATAAGAAAGAGATCCACCAGGGCAAAAAGACTATAGAGATAAAGGGGATGCATATTTTATTTTTTGCCATTTTTCGTCTTTAATGAACTCACCTCATTCGGCAACGCCGACTCTAATATGATAATAATATCTCTCTGAAGAATAAGTAAGTCATAGAGATTAGAACGTATTTCCCCTCCATTTTTTATTTACAATTCGGAAATCAGCCCTTGAACTTTAATTTAGAAAGAATACATAAAAAGAATAAGAAGGGGAAAGAGTCCACTTCAAATTCGAATGAAGAAAAAAGATATTGTTTTCAGATATATTCTTTACTCAAATTCGAAGCAATCGCCCCCTTTCGATTTTCGATGAATGTACGAAAAAATCCCTTCAAGTAATGAATATTACTCAGATTTCGAAACGAAAGAGCGCCCTTTCTATCAAGATATCAAATATAAAAAAAAAAAAGAAAAATTCTTTATTTCGAAATCTTTTGATATATAAGATGAATTCTTTACTTTATTTATATTTATTTTTTACTGAATTAAACTGAGTGGATTTACGCACGCATAAAAAACATTTTTTGCAGACAAAAACAGTTTGGCTATTTCGTGTACATCTGCTTTGGTCCGAATGGGCATTATGAAGAAACTTAGGTTAAATTATGCTATAGGAAAAAATTTAAGAATTCTTTCGAAAGGATTCATTCTTCCTTTAATTTTTTCAAAATATTTCAATTGGTATACGCAAGAAATAAGCCAATTCGGCAGCTTTTTGTTCAATCTCTCGTGGAGTAAAATTTTCATCGGTACGAGTCAAAGGAATGGCTCCCTGTCCTCTGATTTCCATATAAAGTACACGACGAATAGAAATACCCTCTTTCACCTCTATTCTAATGGACTGAATGTCTTTCATAAAGAATCGGAGGAAAATGCGACGATTTTTTCCAGGAAATCCCCAACGAAAAATACACACCATTCCCTCTTTTCTATCGAATCGATCATAACCACTACCTATATTCCAGGAAATTGTGGACCACAAATAGGAGCTAATAAAGAGACCCGCGATCCCATAGAAAGACATCACGAGCCCCTGCGGAAAAAAAATGATTTGATGAGATGGAAATAAGGATATCAAATTCCTACCAAGATAACTGGAAGTTCCAACCAATAAGAATCCTAATGAACCTAAAAAAAGAATAAGGGACCACCAGAAATTACTTGTTTTTCGAGACCCCGCTATAAGCTCTATCCATATATGTTTTGATCGCCAACTCATACTAGATCGGGTTTCATTTTATTGAAATTGGGAGAATAACCCAAATGAATTTGACTTGACTTTTTTTCCGAAGTAACTCTCATCAACTAGCACTATTCTGACGCGAACCTTTAGGAGTAAGTCATCCAATTGCTTATAGATCTAAAGAAAAATGGATGAGATTTTCCTCCACCCTATCTAAAAAATTTTATTTCTTTGAAGGTGAAGAAATAAGGAAACCATTGTAATTGCCGGAAATACTAGACCCATTAAAGGAACAAAAATAGGGGGAAAGTTGCTGAAAGTTGTCATAGAATCGGTACCTCGATTTCATATTTGTACTTGTTATTTCTTTTTATTGTTATCTTATTTCTATTTTTTCTTATTTTAATAGTAAGATCTTTTACCTGTTATTGTTATATTGTTGGAAAGGTTTTTTCTAATCATTAGAATTCCTATAGAATTGTGTAGATAATTCTACTAAATATATCTAAGTAGGTATATATATATATATGAATATATATATATATAATAAGTGGCATAGATATATATATATTCTATACTATATAAGTAATCTATATATTCTATAGAATGATTTCATAAGAAATATCTATTCTATACATATATGTATAAAATAGATATAGAATCAGTACGAGGGATGTAGAACTAAACTAAATAAATTGTTTTTTCTTTCTTTTTATACACGAACTTTATGTATGATAATCCCCCCTTTATCTTACTACTCCTCTCTTCTTTATTTTTATATTCTTTTGTTATATTACCCTTTTTTGTTTTCTTGTCTTTTAATTCGATTCTTGTCTTATAATTAAAAGATGATAATTTTTTTATAAAAAGATTTCATAAAAAAAAAATAAATTTAGGGTTCTACTTGATTTCATTTTCATTTGAAGTCAAAGAAAGGAAAGCGTAGAGTTTTTTTAACAACTGACTCAGAACATCCTTTAAAAGATTACGCGGTACGACTGGATCGAATAAACCTTTATCAAATAAATATTCAGTCTCTTGTGAACCCTCAGGTACTATTATTTTCAACGTTTCCTCAATTACTCTTTTCCCAGCAAATGCAATGTAGGCATGGGGTTCGGCAATGACAATCTCCCCCAACATACCAAAACTGGCTGTGACTCCACCAGTAGTAGGAGATGTAAGGATTGAAGTAAAAAATGATTTCTTATTTGATTTGTAATCAAATAAAGCCGAAGATATTTTAGCCATTTGCATCAAGCTCAAACTTCCTTCTTGCATGCGTGCTCCTCCGGAAGCACACACTAGAATAAGAGGTAAAGATTGCTTGGTAGCATACTGAATTAGACGGTTTATTTTCTCGCCGACTGCGGATCCCATGCTACCCCCCAAAAAGTTGAATTCCATAAACCCAATTGCTACGGGAATCCCCTTTATTTGACCTGTTCCCGTTTGAACAGCTTCTTTCAATCCCGTCTCTCTCTGATAAAAATCAATACGATCCATATACAGCTTTTCGTTTTCAAGGATGAGATCCTCATCCGAATCACACAGAGGGCGATTCTCTAGAAGCTTTAAAAACGGATCACGATCATGAGAATCAGAAACTTCACAGAATCTTTCATCACGACCCTTATCTGAATTTTGATCATCTCCATCGAGTTGTTCTCGATCTAGTTCGTTTTCGTCATGGTTTTGATTATCTTCAAAGGATTCGTCCTCCGAATCCCATCCAATGGGATCCAGAGAGACCATGTCCTCATCCATTGAATTCCAAGTACCCTGGTCGACCGAGAGTTCTATTCTCTCTGGGCTGCCCATTTTTAGGTGAAACCCACAATGTTCACAAATATTCATTTTTGATTTCAAAAATCTTTTATAATTGAGTTGATAACAATCTTCGCAGAGAACCCACAAATGGCTGTATTTTTGAGTTCCATCTAGATCATTAGAACTCTCGCTCTCACTAATATTTCGTCCTTCATGGTCTTGGTAAATAGAATTTGTGATGGAACCGCCATTATCGCAATCATTCAAATTCCAACTAGAATCATCCCAAGTTATGCGACTATCAAGATCTTTGTTCAAAGTATTCATAAGCATTAGACCCCTTTTTGTTTTGTGAGGTTTTACAGTACATTAAAAATGAAGAACTCCCTCTTTCACTAATATTTCGTTCTTCATGATGAAAAAAAAATAAGAAATATGAATTTTATAATTTTCCAATAAATTTAGCTTAATTATGCCAGTCCTCTCTAATTTTCAACGAAAACGAGATTGAGTTATTCTCAGATCTTTTAGCTTTGCCTCGAATCATTAGGTTTAGACATTATTCGGGGATGTTTAATCCTTTCAAACATGGAAGCAACATACCCTTTTTTTGATTTCTCTTTCTATTAAGGAATCTTATGAATAGCGGATTCCCGCACGATAGACTTTTGATCGAAAGAATTTTACAAATTCCAACAAATTCTTTCTTGAATTGAGTCTTTTTGATTTCCGTCTTATTCAATTTCATTTGATTTATAACTAAACCATAGATCCGTAGATATTTGCGCAAAAAACTCGAGCTACACCATAAAATATACTATTTACACCGCCAACTCGCCCTCCTCCTCCCCTCAAAAAAAGAAGAAAAATAAATAAAAGATGAGATCAGTAAGTGTAAACTCATCGAAAATGAATCTTTGTGAGTTCGTCAACGTTGTACCAAGGGTGTCCTTAGAGTATACCCAATCAGTATAGCCATCCTCCTTCTAACATAGCAACGTAATTTCCCAATCAGTATCGAGGTGAAGTGTTAGATAATTTCTGTCTTCTTTTCTTGTTATTTGTCAACATATAATCATGTCTTTCAAGTTGCACCTTGCTTTCTACCACATATTTTTTATATTTATCTAGTTTGTAGATAATATCTGATTGATTCACTTATAGAATCACGAAATATCTTTTCTTATTTGATAAGAATTTATATCACAATTAATTTATATCTATATTAATTGTGATATAAATTGTCAAAACTGACTCATTTTTTTTTTACCAAAAAATAGACTAAGAATATAAGAAAACATGTAACCAAATAAGAAATTAAATTATTTGGTAAGTTATTCTCTTTAATATAAATTAAATAAAGGAATACCTCAAAAATTATTAGTAATAAGGCTAGAAGATTCATTGACCCTTTATAGTGCCATTCTAAGCACTAAGATAACAAGGAATTCCAAGGAAAAGTAAGCCCTTGCTGCTAATAACGCATGATAGGATTTTGTTAGCTGTGAATAATAGCCCAACAGCCTCACATTGAAAAAAAAAAAAGTAAATCGATGTATACTTGTCCCACAAAACGAAACACACGGACTAAGACAAAGCGTAAAACCATGATGGCTCTCCTTATCTCCTTAATATAATATATTATTATTTTAAAGATTTAATAAGACCCTGTAAAATTCAAAAAACTGCATAACATTGACTCCCTATGCGTGAGAGATAGCATTACAATATGCAAGCCAAACCAAGCACCAAGCCCGCTTAGCTCAGAGGTTAGAGCATTGCATTTGTAATGCGAAAGTCATCGGTTCGATTCCGATAGCCGGCTTTTCAATATTTGTTTTTCTTTTTTTACGAAAATCTCTAATCTCTTTTTGATTAATTAAAAACCAGTCCCCTTTTCCAACTCCAATCTACGATTGTACTTTCCATTTATTAAAAAAAAAAAAAAAAATGATACATGATCTTCAAATCAAAGTCAAGACCAAGGCAGGGAGATTCAATTAGAATCTCTAAAATCCAGTTAATTTTACGTCGTACTCCAACCGGCGATTCTCCCTTTTTTTTATGTAGTACAATACCTCATTCAGCGGATTTCACTTCATTTATCATATTTTCTATTTAGTTTAGTTTTAATTTAGGTTTATGAAATTTAAAACAAAAAGGAGTTTTTATGTCACGTTACAGAGGGCCGCGTTTCAAAAGAATTCGACGTCTGGGAGCTTTACCAGGACTAACTAGTAAAAGGCCTAGAGCCGAAAGCGATCTTAGAAGTAAACCGCGCTCTGGTAAAAAATCTCAATATCGTATTCGTTTAGAAGAAAAACAAAAATTGCGTTTTCATTATGGTCTTACAGAACGGCAATTGCTTAAATACGTTCGTATCGCCGGAAAAGCTAAAGGGCCAACCGGTCAGGTTTTACTCCAATTACTTGAAATGCGTTTGGATAACATACTTTTTCGGTTGGGTATGGCTTCGACCATACCTCAAGCCCGCCAATTAGTTAACCACAGACATATTTTGATTAATGGTCATATAGTAGATATACCAAGTTATCGCTGTAAACCTCAAGATATTATTACAGTGCGAGATAAACAAAAGTCTAGAGCTCTGATTCAAAATTATCTCGAGTCATCCCCCCACGAGGAATTGCCAAAAAATTTGACCCTTCACCCATTCCAATATAAGGGATTAGTCAATCAAATAATAGATAGTAAATGGGTTGGTTTGAAAATAAACGAATTGCTAATTGTAGAATATTATTCTCGCCAGACTTAAACCTAACTAACAAGTGCTCATACATTTTTGCCTCCCTTCGTATAAGTAAAGGGGTCAAGAAAACATAATGGGTTTGGTCCGGGGATCTCTCTCTCATTCATGTATCATAGACATAGATCGGGTCAGGGGTATTCTCATTCCTTGCCTACCCCTTCCCAGCATTTTCGATACCACAGAAATTATGAAAAAGAAATCCATATCGAATAAAGTTGGAAGAACGGTATGCATTCTTATTTGATCCATTGTGGTCAATAAGATTGGCGAATTAGGTAAAGGTACGGAAAGAGAGGGATTCGAACCCTCGGTAAACAAAAGTCTACATAGCAGTTCCAATGCTACGCCTTGAACCACTCGGCCATCTCTCCCACATAATGATTATGGACCAGAAAAGGGGTAACTAGTGAGTCATTCATATTCGTTTTTTATTTGGAAGGTAGATGAAAGGTACATACAATCAATTGTAAATATAAAAATAGAAAACTTTTTCTTTTCATAAAATAAAAGAAAAACCCCCTGTAGAATGTTGAATAAAGACGATTTTTTTTTTAATGAGTCTGTTTTTATGTTATTTCGTACTGTACAATTCCTCCGTTTGTGGAATTCTTTTCTCATGAGAGGTAATTAAAAGAAATTATAGAATGGATTATTACCTATGTCTAGATCTCGTATAAATGGAAATTTTATTGATAAGACTTTTTCAATTGTAGCCAATATCTTATTACGAATAATTCCAACAACTTCCGGAGAAAGGGAGGCATTTACCTATTACAGAGATGGTGCGATTTGATTATTGAATTTCTAGATCTTTCTATTTTGAATTTACCACTCTCACTCTTAGGACATTATTTGATTTGGTATAGAAATCAAAAGATTTTTGAAAAAAAAAAGATCTACGCTTGCTGAGGGTGAAGTTTGTAAATAAAACAATTAATTCCTTCTATCGTGTATCCCCGATTAATGCAGCCTCGGATACTTTTGGATTTCTAGTATTAAGCAAAGGGTTTTATCTATGCTTGTGGATTAGGTCAACACTACTCCACTAGTCAAAGTGGGCAGCATAGGGGAAGAAGCACTACGCCTTGAAATCAACAATAGGAAAACTTTTTTTAATAAAATTATCCCCCTCCCCTCCTGGGATCGGGACTAAGAAGAATGGTTGGGACAACAAAGACCCATTTCATTTGTATTTTGCATACCCGTATAACCATCGAAGACTGTTGAAGTGAATAATTCCCAGAAATAAAATGAAGTGGCGTTGAGGACAAATAAATTGTTGAAGTTACCATCTTTTTTATCCAGTACCAACATATTTGATGTTAAGAAAAGATCTTTTACAGGAAGGTTGGCTAGAGATTTCTTGTAAAAAAACTAGCCCTGCTCAGTTCATAATGAGAATATTGCATTTTTGATTCTATGTATTTTTCTCATTATGCACATAAAAAAAAGGAGGAGCCGTATGAGGTGAAAATCTCACGTACGGTTCTGGAACGGAGATTCTGTGAACAGAATGACGATGGCGACCGTAACGGATGTCGGCTCAATCTGAAGGAAATTATGCGGAAGCTTTACAGAATTATTATGAAGCTATGCGACTAGAAATTGATCCCTATGATCGAAGTTATATACTTTATAATATAGGCCTTATCCACACAAGTAACGGAGAACATACGAAAGCTTTGGAATATTATTTTCGGGCACTAGAACGAAACCCTTTCTTACCGCAAGCTTTTAATAATATGGCTGTGATCTGTCATTACGTGCGACTATCTCCACTATAGAAAGAGAAAAGAAAGAGCAAATCCGCTAATAAATACTAGAAAAAAAAAACAGCGGGCTTTCTACATATGGATCGTCCAAAACAACGATTTTTATCAGCTGTAGCAAAGAAACTTCATAGAAGTCGAAGTGTGAAGAAATAGAGATGCCTATATACTTTTTTCTATGGATAAAGGATCTAATTGATAGAGGAAGCACCGTAAAGACCAATTAGAAGGGTTTGGGGCCGATACAATAAGAACTGCTTACTTATATCATAGTTAGGAATCCGCTTCTGTAATCGAAGTGATCCCCTAAAGTTTAAAGTTTTGAGCAGCGGTGTAGTATCAGATTCCAAAGATAGTAAGCCTTTTCTATCGTGTGAAAGAAAGCCTTTTTCGAGGATTTTATATAAATTTATATATCATAAATAAAATATAGGATACACATATGAAGATACATGATATGAAATATGCAAATATATGATATATGAAACTGAGATAGTTACCTTTCAGAAGATTCTAATGATAGTGCACAAATGCCGATGCTTTATTCCTCTGAAGGTAGGAGAAAAGAAAAAACTATAAAAAAGACTCCTTAATTTATATTCTATTAGAATACTCTTTTATTAATATTAAATTCTTAATCAAAATGAAAGTTTGAAACTCATCTAATTAATTTCTTTGGGTTAACTCGAAAGAATTTGAAATGGGATAGATCTATGAGAAATCTAATTCAATTAGATATAAAATGGAAGACCAAAAGAATTGAATGAGGAGCCGTATGAGGTAGGAAACCCTCAAGTACGGTTCTAAGGGAAGGAGTTAACCTGCCTATTCTGCCCGGGGAGAACAGGCCATCCGACGGGGAGATTCTGAAATTGCGGAGGCTTGGTTCGACCAAGCCGCCGAGTATTGGAAACAAGCTATATCCCTTACCCCCGGTAATTATATTGAAGCACAGAATTGGTTGAAGATCACAAGGCGTTTCGAATCAAAATAAAACACTCCGTTTATTTTTTTATTTTTTTTTTTCTATGTTCTTATAATTCACTCTTTGTTGTTCCCATTAGTCAAATAAAAGGGATCATTTCTCTATTCTCTAGAAACAACCAATCCAAAAATTTCATTATATCCCTTCTAAGTATAAGATAAAATCGTTCTATTTCGTCTGGTATTTCGTAGGGATAAATAGTAGTCGGATACAGTAGAGAATTCTATTTTTTTGCTATT